CATATCATGGGATAAGTAAGCAGTTTTTTTTAGTTGTATCGACCCAGTCGCTCACTAATGGATCTTTACGGTGCTTTCTCTATCAATTTGGGAACTTTATCCATAGAGTAGTAGTATAGGCCATACTTTCTTCCTATTTTGATTCTCGTGAAGTGTCCTTCCTTCCTACAGCTGATAGGGCAAAATCGTTGTTTTGACGATCCCTATGTAGAAAGCCCTTTTTCTAGTATTTACTAGAAAATTTGATCCTTTCTTTTTTTTTTTTCTTCTTTCTATAGTGGAGATAGTCGCACGTAATGACAGATCACGGCCATATTATTAAAAGCTTGCGGTAAGAAGGGGTTTCGTTCTAGTGCCCGGAAATAATATTCCAAAGCCTTTGTATGCTCTCCATTGCTTGTGTGTATAAGGCCTATATTATAGAGTATATAACTTCGATCATAGGGATCAATTTCTAGTCGCGTAGCTTCATAATAATTCTGCAAAGCTTCCGCATAATTTCCTTCGGATTGAGCCAACATCCGTTACGGTCGTTCATTCTATTCAAAAAATCTCCGTTCCAAAACCGTACATGAGGTTTTCATCTCATACGGCTCCTCCCTTCTGTACATAGTACTAAGCGAAATAATCTATAGAATAAAAATAGAATTAGTCCCATCTTATTATGAACCGAAAGGGGCTGGTATTTTTCCAAGAAATCTCTAGCCAACCTTCCCGCAAGAGGTTTTTCTTAACACCAATGAATTCTATTAATGCTAGAGGAAAACGATAGCTCCAAGAATTTCTTTGTTCTCAACGCCTCCTATTTAGAGGAATTAGCCACTTCAACGATCTTTGATGGTTATAGGGGTATCCAAAGTACAAACCTGATGGTTGTTTGTTATCCCAACCATTCTTCCCAGCCCTGATACCGATCAGGAAAGGGCTAATTTCTAACAAAGTTTTTCTCTTGTTGATTCCTATTTCTAGGTGTAGTGCTTTTCTCCCCTATGCTGCCTATTGGTATGGTACTAGTAGAGTAGGATTGGCCTGTAATACAGAACCTATCCTGTAGGTGTAACCTTTCGCTCAATACTCAAATCTACAATTGAAGCATCTGAGGCCGCATCAATCGAGGATACACGACAGAAGGAATTGTTAGTTCACCTCACCTTCCCCAAGCGTGGGTTTCCTTTACTAATTTTGTTCTCTCTATGCGAACCCCCTCTCTTTCTCGTAAGACTGAGGTGTAGGTAGGGCTAAAAAAAAAAAAAAAAAAAAAAGAGTCAAATCGCACCATCTCTATAATAAGTAAATGCCCTTTTTTCCCCTGAGGTTGTCGGAATTATTCGCAATAAAATATTGGCTACAATTGAAGAGGTCTTATCAATGAAATTTCCATTTATACGGGATCTAGGCATAATTCCCAACCCATTCTATATAGAATTGTTTTCATTTCTTCACAAAATAACATAAAAACAAACACATTCGATTCTTATAAATCGATCGATCCATATGCTCTAAATGGATAAGAGAGGTATGGATTTTCCGCTCAGCTCAAATTGTCTCCTTTTCCTTCTGTTTGGACAAGAAGAGATATGAAATATTTGACTAAGATTGGATTTCATTCCACTTTTCTATTTCTCAACAATAACTTCTCTCACCAGCTATTTCGCGTTTTCAAAGTCATTAATTGTCTCATACCCTTTTTTAGATTTCGATTGTATGGCGTAGCGTACCTTATGCAAACAGAATTCTAGGGTTCCTCTATTTTATTATGGAATAAGAAGAATTCTTCCATTCTCTTTTTCTTTGGTTTGGGGAAAACCCAAACTAAAACTTTTCGAGGGAGCGGAATTCCTAGTAAAAAAATCCTGGATCCTTCCACTTAGATGAAAAGGAATTTTTCCAATAGAACCATGGAACCCCCGAGCCGTTGTGGTTGTACCTGTACTGCAGGAATAGGAAAACTCGCTATTCACTTAGTTTATTTTCCATAATAAGATTATGTAGGAGAGATGGCCGAGCGGTTCAAGGCGTAGCATTGGAACTGCTATGTAGACTTTTGTTTACCGAGGGTTCGAATCCCTCTCTTTCCGTTTCTCTTAATTGATCAACGTTAACGATCACAATGTATCAAATCAAATAACAATTTATTCCAGCAATAATACCTTTATTTAATAGAAATTTTTTATAGTAAATTACTGTGGTATGTAAAATACACATAGAGGAAAGAACAAAAAAGAAAAAAGGATCCTAGGGTTAATCCATTTATGCTAGTTGAATGGGAAAATACGAATTAAGGGCCTTAGGTCGATTTAGTTCGGGGAAAGGGGAAGGGGAAGAAAATTCTATGAACTTTTCCTTTTTTCGTTAAGTTCAAGTCTGACGAGAGTAATATTCTACAACTAACAACTCATTTATTTTGAGACCGACCCACTTCCTATCTAGGATTTTTTTAACTAGTCCTTTATATTGCAATGTGTCAATCGTCAAATGCTTTGGCAATTTCCCCGGGTCGGATGAAGCAATAGAATTTTGAATCAGACGTTTTGATCTTTGGTTATCCTTCGTAGTAATAATATCTCGGGGTTTGCAACGAAAACTTGGTATATCGACTATACGACCATTAACTAAAATATGTCTATGGTTAACTAATTGCCGGGCCCCAGGAATGGTTGAAGCCATACCCAATCGAAAAAGGATATTATCCAAACGCATTTCAAGTAATTGTAGTAAAACCTGACCTGTTGACCTTTTTGCTTTTCCAGCGATATGTACATATCTAAGTAATTGTCGTTCTGTCAGACCATAATGAAAACGCAATTTCTGTTTTTCTTGAAGACGAATACGATATTGCTCTTTTTTCCCAGAATGGAATTTCTTTTTCAGATTACTTCCGGATTTAGGTGTTTTTCTAGTGAGTCCTGGTAAAGCTCCCAGACGGCGTATTTTTTTTAAACGAGGTCCTCGATAACGGGACATGAAGACTCCTTGTTTATTTTATTGAAATTTCATTTTACACAATTAATTTCATTGTATTTACATTACAGAATACATCAAAATTAAAACTGAATTAAACTAAAGGATAAACAGAGTAAAATCTACTAAAGTACCACAAAAAATGGAATTTCATCAACATCTGGATTTTTTGTATATATATTATTTATTTTATTGTTTTGTATCTAGCAAAATTGTAAGGTAGAACCACATAATAGATCCTGGATTCTCCATTTAATTCGGAGAAAAAGAGAGATTCTTGTTCATGGAACATCGATATAGAAAAAAGCCGACTATCGGATTTGAACCGATGACCCTCGCATTACAAATGCGATGCTCTAACCTCTGAGCTAAGTGGGCTTACATAACAGAAATAGTGTAACAAATAGAAATATGTATAGTATAGGAAATCCGTAAAATGTCAGATCTTAATTATTAATCTTAGCTATTAACTAGTTCGAAATTGGAAGTTCTACTTAGAAAAAAATACTAGAACTTCATAAAGATAAAGTTAACTTGATATGCTTAACTGGAGGATATCCTTAAATAGGATTATAGAAATTTTTGAACTTTCTTTTTATTTCTCTAATTCGCAAATTGATTTTTCTAATAGAATAGAATCTATTCCAATTTCTATATTGAATTTGATTTCAGATATTTTCAATTTGATATGGCTCGGATGAGTAATCTAATACATAGAAAAGAATAATATATATGATGAAAGATATAATAAAGAGAAAATGCGAATTTCTTGGCATTTTCATTCGATCATTATAGACATTTTTTGAGATATTTTGTTTTTTTTGTTATTTCTTAATAATTTAATGATTAATATTTCACTAAGGAGAACATAGAATCATAGCAAATGAAATTGCTAATTCTGATTAGAAAAAAAAAAAGAATGAATATCAAGCGTTATAGTATGATTTTGAATACTCTAAAAAAGAAAGGCGGGGGGGGGGGGTGGGGGAGAGAAAAACTTTGGGATATATTGATTCGGATTGAATTGCAAATACATCAACGATAGAATCAATTCAATTCTGAATTGCAATAAGCAGGGTCTGTCAAATAGAGACGAACTGCTAGACTACGTCGAGTAATTAATTCAACGATTCCAAAAAAAACTAAGAGATGGATGAAATTACACAAGGAATCCAGGTCTCAATCAAAGAAAAGGAAAATGGGGATATGGCGAAATCGGTAGACGCTACGGACTTGATTGTATTGAGCCTTGGTATGGAAACCTGCTAAGTGGTAACTTCCAAATTCAGAGAAACCCTGGAATTAAAAAAGGGCAATCCTGAGCCAAATCCGTGTTTTGAGAAAACAAGTGGTTCTCGAACTAGAATCCAAAGGAAAAGGATAGGTGCAGAGACTCAATGGAAGCTGTTCTAACGAATCGAGTTGATTACGTTGTGTTGGTAGTGGAACTCTCTCTAAATTTAGAGAAAGTAAGGGCTTTATACATCTAATACACACGTATAGATACTGACATAGCAAACGATTAATCACGGAACCCATATCATAATATAGGTTCTTTATTCTTTTTTAGAATGAAATTAGGAATGATTATGAAATAGAAAATTCTGAATTTTTTTAGAATTATTGTGAACCCATTCCAATCGAATATTGAGTAATCAAATCCTTCAATTCATAGTTTTCGAGATCTTTTAAAAAGTGGATTAATCGGACGAGGATAAAGAGAGAGTCCCATTCTACATGTCAATACTGACAACAATGAAATTTCTAGTAAAAGGAAAATCCGTCGACTTTATAAGTTGTGAGGGTTCAAGTCCCTCTATCCCCAAACCCTCTTTTATTCACTAACTATAGTATTTATCCTCTTTTTTTCTTTTTATCAATGGGTTTAAGATTCATTAGCTTTCTCATTCTACTCTTTCACAAAGGAGTGCGAAGAGAACTCAATGGATCTTATGCTGCTATTCATTGAATAGATTTCTTTTTTATTATAGTATCGGCAAGGAATCTCGGTTATTAACTCTATTTTTAAGTATTATTAA